TTTCGTATTATAGGTTATAGGAAAACGAGCAAAAACTTATCTTTTTTTTGGAAGAAAAAGGGTTCCTTTGTTAAACGTTAGATAGAACCTACTCTAAGCCAAAATAAAGGGGCTGGAATCTTATACATTGATCTTTTTTCCGCGATTTTTTGAACCGTATGCCTCAAAAGGTGCATGTACGGTTCCTAAGGGATAGTTTTTTATCCTAATCAACCGACTTTATCGAGAAAGATTGCTTTTTTTAGGCCAAGAGGTTGATAGTGAGATCTCAAATCAACTTATTGGTCTTATGGTATATCTCAGTATAGAGGATGATACCAAAGATCTCTATTTGTTTATAAATTCTCCCGGAGGATGGGTAATACCCGGAGTAGCTATTTACGATACTATGCAATTTGTAAGACCAGATGTACATACAATATGCATGGGATTGGCCGCTTCAATGGGATCCTTTATCCTGGTCGGAGGAGAAATTACCAAACGTCTAGCATTCCCTCACGCTTGGCGCCATTGAGTTTTTTATTTGAAAGAAAAAAAGACTATGCCTTAGCAGGAATATTAAGTAATAATAGCATGGCACTTCGAATTTGATATGAGAAAACTCTCTTTTTTTTTATTAAATTATGTATCGAAAGAGTAGTATGAGATAATAAGATATTCCTAATTTTATCGTGGGGTAGTCCATTTAAGCGGCACAAACTTTTTTTTTTGTTTTCACACCGGAAGCGTTTTAACAATATTTATTTTTTTTAGAAAAGATGCATTTTTTGCCTTAGCCCAAAAAAACTTTGGGATTGCTGAATCACAGACGAAATAAATATATTAAAGCAACGGAACCATCATAGTATTTTTGAACTCCCCCGAAAGGAAGGGTGGTAATTGGATCATTTACCGATCTGCGTCTGATAGATCCTAGATTTTCTCTTTATTGGCTGTAAGGTAAAAGTAAATTCCATTAGAGAGCCGTATGCACTGCACAAAAATGCCCGTACGGTTCTTCAATTGTTTTTTTTTTTTTTGCACCTCATCATCCTGCAAGATAGAGAAACCATTTATTTATCATCAGGGTAATGATTCACCAACCCGCAGCCTCTTTTTCTGAGGCACAAACGGGAGAATTTATCTTGGAAGCGGAAGAACTACTGAAACTGCGCGAAACCATCACAAGGGTTTATGTACAAAGAACGGGCAAACCCTTATGGGTTGTATCCGAAGATCTGGAAAGAGATGTTTTTATGTCAGCAACAGAAGCCCAAGCTCATGGAATTGTTGATCTTGTAGCGGTTGAATGAAGGATTTCGCTGAAATCCCTACTATTGTTGTGTTGAGATTTTCTTTATATTCTTACCGGGTTTAATATTCTATTAAATATAAATAGATTAAAAAAAAAAGCGATTCATAATCATCCGGTTAGGATCGATCTCAACCAGCCTATTATGTATACGATACAGCATGCCAACCATTAAGCAACTTATTAGAAATACACGACAGCCAATAAGAAATGTCACGAAATCCCCCGCTCTTCGGGGATGTCCTCAGCGCCGAGGAACATGTACTAGGGTGTATGTGCGACACGTTTAGATCATGAGCTAGGGCTGGGACACAAAAAAAAGACAAACTGTATGTTTCCAGTATCAATGATCAATCAATACCAGTGAATAGGATAGAAATAGAATATGAGTAGGATAGGATACAATGGAAGAATTCCACTCACTATCTACAAAAATCTCCCTGTGTATTCCATTTATGGTTTCCATTGGTGCAAATCCAATCACCTGAATTTAAGATGAGAAGCAATTCCCCTTTGGTAAGAAATGGTTATCCATTAAGCGGGGGAAATATATAAGCAGAAAAATTATGTTCCCACTCTTGCAAAAACGGACTAACAGGGTCAGCTACCTAGCTAACTTTCATAATTAAATACCGTTACTGTATGGGTTAGATCTCATTGTGAAAGACCTATTACTAAATAATATAATTCATGGGTAGAGCCAAAGGATGTGAACTGTACAAGTTACCAATAATATTGATTAAATGAAGGAAGGGGTTCCGGTGTATAGAAAGGACCTCACCGTTTAAGAAGTAACCATAGAAACGATGGAACCACTATTTCTTTATACATATCCATTTAAATTTTAGTTTGATATTTACTATGTTTTTGTGCGGTGAAATGCAAAAAAATATATATAGTGGTCGGGGAGGTTATAGTAGCCAAAGCCATTGGAATTTTTATTTTATACATTGGAAGAATCTGTTTTGTTATTAATCGACCAGTAAAGAGGAAAATAATAACTAAAAGAACGGAAATCAATTAGTTATTCATCAAAGTTTCATTTATTCAATGACCAGAATTAGACGAGGATATGTAGCTCGTAAACGTCGAACAAAAATCCGTTTATTTGCATCAAGCTTTGGGGGGGCTCATTCAAGACTTACTCGAACTATTACTCAACAGAAAATAAGAGCTTTGGTTTCTGCTCATCGGGATAGAGATAGGCAAAAGAGGGATTTTCGTCGTTTGTGGATCACTCGGATAAATGCAGTAATTCGCGAAAATAAAGTATCCTATAGTTATAGTAAATTTATAAATGATCTGTACAAGAGTAAATTGCTTCTTAATCGTAAAATACTTGCACAAATAGCTATATTAAATAGGAATTGTCTTTATATGATTTCTAATGAGATCATAGAGGAAAAGGATTGTAAGGAATTTACCGAAAAACTTAAATGACATCCCCCGGAGAATGAACTCCGGGAAGATATAGTCTAAATTAGTATAAGGAAAAATTGATAAGATGATAAAGTCGTCAAAATGAGTTAACGCGCTCAAACAAAAAAACTTTTATTCTTCCCCGATTCTTTTTTTTTATTACAACACGAAAATTAAATTTAGATTTTATTATTTTTGAACAAAATATCCATCTGGGTTTGAGTTCATAGCATATTGGAATTTTGATTTGATTGAAGAGTAAGCCTATTTATTTCTGGTTCTAAAACCAGTAGTTCTAGCGGTCGACTCGGTTCTTTCAAACTGTTTCTCGTTATTAAGAAAAGGTAACAAAGATAAAATGCGCGCTTGTTTTATAGCAATAGTAATTAATCGTTGTTGTTTCAAGGTCAATCTATTCACGCGTCTAGATAAAATTTTTCCTTGTTCACTAATAAACCGACTAATTAAACTCATATTTCTATAATCAATTCGATCCCCCGATTGGATCGGGGGCAAACGCCTACGAGAAGATCGTTTGGATTTAAGAAAGGGTCGCTTGGATTTATCCATGGTTTGTTTGTTCCTTATCCCTGAAAATCCTATTTCTGAGTTCTAATTCTTTTTTTTTAGATCCAACTGAAATAGAAGAAATAGAAATTAGGATTTACTTTAGTTATATTAAAATATATATTATATATATAATATGTCATTTTGAATGTTCCTTGGAAGAGTGACAAACAGACCTGCATTCGATCTATTTCTTTATCTCCCCATGAACCGTATGTTTGTAACAATAGGGACAGAATTTTTTCAATTCCAATCGACTCGGCGTATTGTGTCGATTCTTTTGGGAAATATATCTGGAAATGCCCGTTGATTCTTTATTAACCCCGTTTCGGGCACAACTGGTACATTCTAAAATAACCGTTACTCGGACATCTTTACTCTTGGCCATGAACCCCCTTTGGTTTTTGATTCGCTCAACTCTTCCATTTTTTCAATCTGAAGCGAATAAGATAAGAAAGGAACAAAGAAAAAATAGAAGTTGCTAACTCTAAATCTAATTACGAAAGATTTCGTTACAATCACTAGAGTAATAGTCAAAAAATAGTAAAAAATAAGGAATACAATTATTTCAAACTATATTTCTAATTGCAGTACAGTATCTTATTTAACTATTTTTTATGATACTGTTGCCCTAGGAGCACATTTCCATCCCCGTTGTCACTCTATTATAATCTAAATTTAAGCCGGGATTTTCGCTGAGATTGAATAGACTTTAGTCTTTTTCAAAAAAAAAATAGCAATTAATTAGTTACAGCTATTTGATTTGATTGTATCTCTAATCCCCTTCCTGTATCAATAACTAAAAAGAAAAAAAGGGGAATGTCAACGCATCGGGGAATAAACGATTGATCTCTATTAATAAACCTGCTAAAGATCCGAACCATAGAGTACTTAGTACTGGTGCCACGGAAAGATATGTTTTTAGATCTCGCATTGAAAATACTCCTTCTTTTTGTTTTTAACGTGGTATAGATAAGTCTTTTATTATTTTATTATATGTTATACAATATGTTATATGACATGAGTCCCCCCAAAAAAGAAGAAATGACAATCAAAATTGTGTATATCAATGGAAGAAATAACACTATGGAAAAGAAGACAGGGATTCTCTACAATGAAACTGTAGACCAATTGAAAGGGATGTAGCGCAGCTTGGTAGCGCGTTTGTTTTGGGTACAAAATGTCACGGGTTCAAATCCTGTCATCCCTACCTATTCTATTACTTTAGTTCTCCTATGAGCAATAAGGAGGAATAAATTAAATTGGACATACATGATATTTCTTTCATTTTTCGTTTAGAAACGCTATATTATATATATACATGCAAGGTGTATTGGGGTTCAAAAAAATTATGATAAGAAAGCGCTCTTAGTTCAGTTCGGTAGAACGTGGGTCTCCAAAACCCGATGTCGTAGGTTCAAATCCTACAGAGCGTGCGTGATTCCGTTCTTGTTAGGTCAAATTACACTGAAATAAGGTCGCTAACTTCAACAGCAATCAGAATTTGACCTCCTGTGGATTAAGGAGGAGGTCACTAAAAACAAATGATTAATTAAATTAATCAAAGGTCCGACTGATCACCGCGCCTGTATTGTAAATATGCAGTTACGAATAATCCAGCCAAAGTAATCGGAATTAAACCTAATACGATTCCAAATAGAAAAACTTCAATCATTTAAATTTGTTTGGAAAGGGAAAAAATATAAGTAATATCTATCCCTCA